GCGTAATCTCAGCATTCAATGTGTATTCCTGAATAATCTCATTTTTCAATTATTCAATCATTTCATTTTACCAAGTTCAATGTTAGCGAGATTAGTCAACATTTTGATGTTTCGATGCAACAGCAAGATGCTATTTGTAACAAGTAGTTTTGTTGGTTGGATAATTGGTCACATTTTATTCATGAAATGGATTTTTCTTAAAGACTTAAAGAAAGACTTAAAGTTAAAGACTTAAAGAAAGACTTAAAGATTCAAAAAGTAGTAAATTACTAAAAAAATGGATACATAAGAAAAATAAAAGAACAGATAAGAAGAAATACGTCCCCCCCCTACCGATTTAATAACCTCTGCTACAAAGAAACTGATAAGACCAACTCCATTTGGAATTCCATCAATTATTCGTCTATCAAAAAAATGAGTGAATTCGGCGAATTTTCTCGTCCCCACAATAAAGAATGTTCCATAAAAGGCATCTATGTACCCCCGATTATATGACCAATCATATATAGCATTTTTTATTTTGTCATAAAAATTTCTCCTAGGCCCCATTTTAAAAAATGAATTAATTAAGTCCAAATTTTGAAAAGATGAATAAACAGGTTTATATAAAAAAAATGCTATAAATATTCCGAAAGAGGCTATACTGACTGAAAAAAAGGCATCTTTACAAAATTCATACCAATCTATTGAATTATTTGAATTTTTATGTAAAAGATTTATAGACGGGGTTAACCATTTTGTTAATATATCCACGTCTTGATTTAAAGGAATTCCTAAGAATCCAACGAACAAAGTAAATATAATTAATATAAGTATTGGGAATAACATCGTATTATCCGATTCATAAGGATACAAAGAAGTCTTGGTATTGCCAAAATTCGGAATAGAAAGAAAGGGTGGAGTCATATTTCTTACATTCTCATCAATTTTATATACTCTATTTGAAAAAAAAGAAGGACGTCCATTCTTATTCATTTTTAATAAAGTTACCAAACGAAAGTTTTTGTTACTTATTTTTGAACCTTCTTTACCCCATAGCGATATTGAATATAAGGGGGTATTCCTTTTTCCACTGTAATTTTGAAAATGAACGTTTAAATGTCCTTCAAAAGTAAGTAAATAAATCCGACACATATAAAATGCCGTTAATCCTGCCGTAGACCAAGCTATTATTGCAAAAATAGGTGAATACAACCAACTATCATTAAGAATTTCATCTTTGGACCAAAAACAAGCAAGGGGTGGAATACCGCAAAGAGAAAGTGTACCTAATAAAAAAGAATTTTTTGTAATTGGTACATGTTTTGTTAAACCTCCCATAAGCACCATATTCTGACTTTTTTTTGGACAATACCCAACAAGAGTTTCCATTGAATGAATAACGGATCCCGATCCTAAGAACAATAATGCTTTAGAATAAGCATGAGTAATCAAATGAAATAAAGCACTGCGATAAGACCCCATACCTAAAGCTAACATCATATAACCCAATTGAGACATTGTGGAATAGGCTAAACCCCTCTTAATATCTTTTTGAGCAAGAGCTAAAGTAGCTCCTAAAAAAACTGTTATTATCCCTATCAAAGAGATAAAATTCATTATGTGGGGTATGACTATGAAAAGAGGCATAAGTCGGGCTACAAGAAAAATGCCCGCTGCTACCATCGTAGCAGCATGTATAAGGGCCGAAATAGGAGTCGGCCCTTCCATCGCATCAGGTAACCATACATGAAGAGGAAATTGTGCAGATTTAGCAATCGCACCGGCAAATAAAAGAACAGCGCACAAGGTAACAAATAAAAAATCGACCTCATTATTAGAAATATTATTAGAAATCAAGTTATTGAATATTTGGAATAAATCACGAAATTCGAAACTCCCCGTTACCCAATAAAACCCTAAAATGCCTAATAATAAACCAAAATCGCCAACACGATTAGTTACAAAGGCTTTTTGACAAGCCTTTGCTGCAACAGGTCGTGTGAACCAAAATCCTATTAATAGATACGAACACATTCCAACTAATTCCCAAAAAATATAAATTTGTATCAAATTTGAACTAGTAACTAATCCCAACATAGAAGTACTGAAAAAACTCATATAAGCAAAAAATCTCAAATACCCGTGATCATGAGACATATAATTATCACTATAAATAAGAACCAAAATTCCAACAGTAGTGATTAGTATTGACATAATAGAAGTAAGTGGATCGATCAAGTATCCGAATTCTAACGAAAAATCATTATTAATAATCCAAGACCATACATATTGATAGACAGAACTACTATTTATTTGCTGAATAGAAAGATTCATGGAAAAAATCATGACTATACTTAACAACAAAACGCTCTGAAAAGCCCACATACGGCGAAGACTTTTTGTTGCCGTCGGAAAAAGAAGAAGTCCCAACCCTATTAACATAGGAACTGGAAGTGGAAGAAAAGGTATTATCCACGCATATTGATATGTCTGTTCCATAAAAAAAGTTTTTTATTCTTAATTAATTGTTTCCGATTCACCGGATCTTACCTTTCGAAAAAGTCAATAAAAAATCAAGATATGCACTAACTGATTTAAGAAGTTTATATTAGTATTTATTAATATTAATTATTCTGAGTCTTTTCAAAACCGTTCAAATATTCAAAAAAGAAGTTACAATTGGTCAAATGATATGACCAAGTGACATATAAAAAAACGAACACTTATAATAGGAAAATAAAAATATAATAATTTATCGTAATCGTAATCAAAATTTATATTCATAGAGCAAGGATAAAAATTTAGCCTAAAAAGAGTACTTGATGCTGATACGAATTATAAGATTAACTAAGGTCATCGGTCTAATGAAAAAAACTCTTGATTTTAGTTAGTTTATTTCAATTCATTAACTAATTTTCAATTAATTAACTAATTCATTATGGGATTGATTGTTTTCCATTTCAATCAAAACAATTTATTAGTAAAGTTTAGAAAAATATGGAACTAAAATGAACTTTTTAGCGAGAAAGGATCAAAAATGACTGAGATCCTTTTTTATCAAACCACGTATCTTTTAACAGATTTATTACTAGTCTCATTCGAATTTTAAAATTGAATTTAGTTGTATTTTTTTCTAGTTTGACTATCCATTTATTAGTCAAAAGTACAATCCTGGTATTTTATTACATGTAAATCGAGTATAGAATGCCGAAAATAAAGGTCTTTTAGATTCTTTTTTTATTTTATTAAGTTTGATTTGATTTCTATGACATGCAGATTCTAAAGATATAACTTTGAGAGATAAACAACGCGAACTAATAGTTCCAAACCAAAAATTTTTGGTTTTACGGAATATTTTGTTATTTCGAGTCATTTTTGATCCAGTTTTCATGGATCTTTGACATATCTATATTTCTTTTTTATGAAGAGAATATTATATTATTTAGAGAAAAAATAGATAATGAATAAGAATAATAATAGAACAATAGATGTCTTTCACATCCAACTATAACAATGAGTAACTTCTTCATTTTTAAATGGCAGTTCCAAAAAAACGTACTTCGATATCAAAAAAGCGTATTCGTAAAAATATTTGGAAAATGAAAGGATATTGGGCGTCGTTAAAAGCTTTGTCATTAGGGAAATCTCTTTCTACCGGGAATTCAAAAAGTTTTTTTGTACGACAAACAAATAAGTCCTAAAATATTGGAATAATCGAAATGCATTTGATTCAAAAAATTGGATCAGTAATTTGTTAATATAAAATCAAAGTTCATATTAATATGAAATAGAATCTTAATGTTATGTCTAAAAGAATAATTCTTCTATTTTCTGAATTCTAAATCTAAATAAAAAAATAAATACAATTTTTTATTTTTTTTTTGTATGTTTTCACTCATATTTTGGTGGTGGGGAGTCTTTTTTTCCCCATCGACCTTTACAATTCCAATAAATAAAATTTTTTATCTTTTTCGGGAAGGGCAGATTGTTGAAATTAATGGATTCCATGTTAAAAACTAACTTCTTAATTTATTGCATTTACCATATGTAATGGATTTACCATATATCTCCAATTTTCAGATCATCAATAAAAGAATCAATAAAAGAACTTGATTGTTGAGATATTATTATATTATGTACAAGTGTCAATTTGCAGTACTCCAAATACAAAATAGTTTTAGATTCATTGAGAAAAATTCTTTTTTGTTTCAAATTTATGATTATGAAATCAGATAAACCAGAAATAATGACATGACAATAAGCGTAAAAAATGAAAAAAGTTTTTTTATTCTAGAGAGAGATTTCTATAGCTGCAAGAGTTCGATTTTAGAATCGCATAAACTACGTAAAAAGCCCTAAGATAAATGGACACTTAAAGGAAAATAAATGAAACTAATGAATCTTCAAATTGACTTTTGAACTCATTTTTTTTATCAATTTAATTTTTACTAAAAAAACATATTTGATTGAATTGACTTGTTCAATCTCGACTATTGAATATAAATAGGCTATTATGAATTCGAGCAAGCCGCTATGGTGAAATCGGTAGACACGCTGCTCTTAGGAAGCAGTGCTAGAGCATCTCGGTTCGAGTCCGAGTGGCGGCATGCCATCTTCTAAACGAGATCCAATAGATCCTATAATAAAAATAAATTAAATTCCCAATAATTAATATTAATATGGGGGATCCCCACCTTTTTTCTTTTTTATGATATTTTCAACTTTAGAGCATATATTAACTCATATTTCCTTTTCTATTGTTTCAATTGTGATTACAATTCATTTGATAACCTTATTGGGCAATGAAATCATAAAACCATATGATTCGTCAGAAAAGGGGATGCTAGCTACTTTTTTATGTCTAACAGGATTATTAATCACTCGTTGGATTTATTCGGGCCATTTCCCACTAAGTGATTTATATGAATCATTAATTTTTCTTTCATGGAGTTTCTCCCTTATTCATATACTGCCCTATTTAAAAAAACGAAAAAATTATTTAACCACAATAACTGCCT